GATATCTAATGAAACCGTCGCTGGAATTGAGATCTCATTCAAAGAGAAAGATATCAAATATCTAGAGTTTCCTTTTGTATATTATATGGATGATCCGATCCGCAAGGACCATGATTGGGAATTGTTTGATCGTCTTTCTCCGAGGAAGAGGCGAAACATAATCAACTTGAATTCGGGACAGCTATTCGAAATCTTAGTGAAAGACTGGATTTCTTATCTCATGTTTGCTTTTCGTGAAAAAAAACCAATTGAAGTGGAGGGTTTCTTCAAACAACAAGGGGCTGGGTCAACTATTCAATCAAATGATATTGAGCATGTTTCCCATCTCTTCTTGAGGAACAAGCGGGCTATTTCTTTGCAAAATTGTGCTCAATTTCATATGTGGCAATTCCGCCAAGATCTCTTCGTTAGTTGGGGGAAGAAGCAGCCGCACGAATCGGATTTTTTAAGGAACATATCGAGAGAGAATTGGATTTGGTTAGACAATGTGTGGTTGGTAAACAAGGATCGGTTTTTTAGCAAGATACGGAATGTATCATCAAATATTCAATATGATTCCACGAGATCTAGTTTTATTCAAGTAACGGATTCTAGCCAATTGAAAGGATCTTCTGATCAATCCAGGGATCATTTCGATTCCATTAGGAATGAGGATTCGAAATATGACACATTGATCAATCAAAGAGAGATTCAACAACTAAAAGAAAGATCGATTCTTTGTTGGGATCCTTCCTTTCTTCAAACGGAACGAACAGACATAGAATCGGAGCGATTCCGATTCCCTAAAAGCCTTTCTGGATATTCCTCAATGTGCCGACTATTCATGCAACGTGAGAAGCAGATGAATAATCATCTGCTTCCGGAAGAAATCGAAGAATTTCTTGGGAACCCTACAAGAGCCGATCGTTTTTTTTTCTCTGACAGATGGTCAGAACTTCATCTAGGTTCGAATCCTACTGAGAGGTCCACTAGAGATCAGAAATTGTTGAAGAAAGAACAAGATGTTTCTTTTGTTCTTTCCAAGCGATCGGAAAAGAAAGAAATAGTGAATATATTCAAGATAATTCTGTATTTACAAAATACCGTCTCAATTCATCCTATTTCATCAGATCCGGTATGTGATATGGTTCCGAAGGATGAACCGGACAGTTCCAATAAGATGTCATTCTTGAACAAAAATGGTTTATTTCATCTATTCCATGACCGGAACAGGGGGGTATACACGTTACACCACGATTTTGAATCAGAAGAGATATTTCAAGAAATGGCAGATCTATTCAATCTATCAATAACTGAGCCGGATCTGGTGTATCATAAGGGATTTGCCTTTTCTATTGATTCCTCCGGATTGGATCAAAAACAATTTTTGAATGAGGTATTCAACTCAAGGGATGAATCGAAAAAGAAATCTTTATTGGTTCTACCTACTCTTTTTTATGAAGAGAATGAATCTTTTTATCGAAGGATCATAAAAAAATGGGTCCAGACCTCTTGCGGGAATGATTTGGAAGATCCAAAACCAAAAATAGTGGTATTTACTAGCAACAACATAATGGAGGCAGTCAATCAATATAGATTGATCCGAAATCTTATTCCAATCCAATATATCACCTATGGGTATGGGTACATAAGAAATGTATTGAATCGATTCATTCAAAAGAATCGATTCGATCGCAACTTCGAATATCGAATTCAAAGGTATCAAATAGAGAATGATACTCTGAATCATAGAACTAGAATGAAATACACGATCAACCAACATTTCTCAAATTTAAAAAAAAAGAGTCAGAAGAAATGGTTCGATTCTCTTATTTTGATTTCTCGAACCGAGAGATCCATGAATCGGGATCCTAATGCATATAGATACAAATGGTCCAATGGGAACAAGAATTTCCAGGAACATTTGGACCATTTCATTTCTGAGCAGAATAGCCGTTTTCAAGTAGTGTTCGATCGATTACGTATTAATCAATATTCGATTGATTGGTCTGAGGTTATCGACAAAAAAGATTTGTCTAAGTCACTTTGTTTCTTTTTGTACAAGTTTCTTCTCTTTTTTTCCAAGTTTCTTCTCTTTTTGTCTAAATCACTTCCTTTTTTCTTTGTGAGTTTCGGGAGTATCCCCATTCATAGGTCCGAGATCCACATCTATGAATTGAAAAGTCCGAATCATCCACTCTGTAATCAGCTGTTCGAATCAATAGGTCTTCAAATCGTTCATTTGAAAAAATGGAAACCCTTCTTATTAGATGACCATGATACTTCCCAAAAATCGAGATTCTTGATCAATGGAGGAACAATATCACCATTTTTGTTCAATAAGATACCTAAGTGGATGATTGACTCTTTCGATACTATAAAGAATCGTAGAAAATTTTTTGATAACACGGATTCCTATTTCTCAATGATATCCCACGATGAAGATAATTGGCTGAATCCCGTGAAACCATTTCATAGAAGTTCATTGATATCCTCTTTTTATAAAGCAAATCGACTTCGATTCTTGAATAATCGATATCACTTCTGCTTCTATTGTAACAAAAGATTGCCTTTTTATGTGGAAAAGGCCTGTATCAATAATTATGATTTTACGTATGGACAATTCCTCAATATCTTGTTCATTCGCAACAAAAGATTTTCTTTGTGCGGCGGTAAAAAAAAACATGCTTTTTTGGAGAGAGATACTATTTCACCAATCGAGTCACGGGTATTTAACATATTGATACTTAACGATTTTCCGCAAAGTGGTGACGAAGGGTATAACTTGTACAAATCTTTCCATTTTCCAATTCGATCCGATCCATTCGTTCATAGAGCTATTTACTCGATCGCAGACATTTCTGTAACACCTCTAACAGAGGGGCAAATAGTCAATTTTGAAAGAACTTATTGTCAACCTCTTTCAGATATGAATCTACCCGATTCAGAAGGGAAGAACTTGCATCAGTATCTCAAATTCAATTCAAACATGGGTTTGATTCATATTCCATGTTCTGAGAAATATTTACCATCCGAAAATAGGAAAAAAGGGATTCCTTGTCTAAAAAAATGCCTTGAGAAAGGGCAGATGTATAGAACCTTTCAACGAGATAGTGTTTTTTCAACTCTATCAAAATGGAATCTATTCCAAACATATATACCTTGGTTCCTTACTTCGACAGGGTACAAATATCTAAATTTCATATTTTTAGATACTTTTTCAGACCTATTGCCGATACTAAGTAGCAGCCAAAAATTTGTATCCATTTTTCATGATATTATGCATAGATCAGATATATCATGGCGAATTCTTCAGAAAAAATGGTGTCTTTCACAATGGAATCTGATAAGTGAGATTTCGAGTAAGTGTTTCCATAATCTTCTTCTGTCCGAAGAAATTATTCATCGAAATAATGAGTCACCATTGATATCGACACATCTGAGATCGCTAAATGTTCGGGAGTTCCTCTATTCAATCCTTTTCCTTCTTCTTGTTGCTGGATATCTCGTTCGTACACATCTTCTCTTTGTTTCTCGAGTCTATAGTGAGTTACAGACAGAGTTCGAAAAGGTCAAATCTTTGATGATTCCATCATACATGATTGAGTTGCGAAAACTTCTGGATAGGTATCCTACATCTGAACAGAATTCTTTCTGGTTAAAGAATCTCTTTCTAGTTACTCTGGAACAATTAGGAAATTCTCTAGAAGAAATACGAAGTTCTGCTTCTGGCGGCAACATGCTATGGGGTGGTGGTTCCGCTTATGGGGTCAAATCAATACGTTCTAAGAAGAAATATTTGAATCTCATCGATCTCATAAGTATCATACCAAATCCCATCAATCGAATCGCTTTTTCGAGAAATATGAGACATCTAAGTCATACAAGTAAAGCGATCTATTCATTGATAAGAAAAATAAAAAACGTGAATGGTGATTGGATTGATGATAAAATAGAATCCTGGGTCTCGAACAGTGATTCGATTGATGATAAAGAAAGAGAATTCTTGGTTCAGTTCTCTACCTTAACGACAGAGAAAAGGATTGATCAAATTCTATTGAGTCTGACTCACAGTGATCATTTATCAAAGAATAACTCTGGTTATCAAATGATTGAACAACCGGGAACAATTTACTTACGATACTTAGTTGACATTCAGAAAAAGTATCTAATGAATTATGAGTTCAATACATCCTGTTTAGTAGAAAAACGGATATTCCTTGCTCATTATCAGACAATCACTTATTCACAAACCCTGTGTGGGACTAATAGTTTTCATTTCTCGTCTCATGGGAAACCCTTTTCGCTCCGCTTAGCCCTATCCCCCCCTAGGGGTCTTTTAGTGATAGGTTCTATAGGAACTGGACGATCCTATTTGGTCAAATACCTAGCTGCAAACTCCTATGTTCCTTTCATTAGAGTATTTCTGAACAAGTTCCTGGATAACAAGCCTAAGGGTTTTCTTATTGATGATAGTGACGATATTGACGATATTGATGATAGTCACGATATTGACGATATTGATGATAGTAATGATAGTGACGATATCGACCGTGACCTTGATACGGAGCTGGAGTTGCTAACTATGATGAATGCGCTAACTATGGATATGATGCCGGAAATAGACCGATTTTATATCACCCTTCAATTCGAATTAGCAAAAGCAATGTCTCCTTGCATAATATGGATTCCAAACATTCATGATCTGGATGTGAATGAGTCGAATTCCTTATCCCTCGGTCTATTAGCGAACCATCTCTCCAGGGATTGTGAAAGATGTTCCACTAGAAATATTCTTGTTATTGCTTCGACTCATATTCCCCAAAAAGTAGATCCCGCTCTAATAGCTCCGAATAAATTAAATACATGCATTAAGATACGAAGGCTTCTTATTCCACAACAACGAAAGCACTTTTTTACTCTTTCATATACTAGGAGATTTCACTTCGAAAAGAAGATGTTCCATACTAATGGATTCGGGTCCATAACTCTGGGTTCCAATGTACAAGATCTTGTAGCAC